ATGAAGAAGAATAACGTAAGATGGTCAGCTCTGGTAGCCGCTATTGGTAGATTTATTGGTTTGGTAGGTATCTTTCTCTGGGCCCTTGTTGTGGTGGCCATGGTTCCCCCTTTCATGTTTGTTTGATTAGGGGCTTGCGCAGTTTGTGAAATTTTGGAGCCCATCGGGCTTGAGCGTTACTCGGTGGCATTTTGGCTGTTGATTGTGACTGAGGTTGTTTTGTTTGTCTGTCTTTTGGGCTCTGTCTCATGGAATAATGAGGGAAGTGAAGTACCTCTGTCTGACTGTTTGGGGTGGCCTCTCCTCGGTTGTGTTCTGCTGTTGTCTTCCTCTTTGACGGCTACGGCTTATCATCACTGTTACTCTTTCTGGTACAGGAAGGGTTATCTGTTTTTGAGGATTGTGCTGGGAATTGGATTTTTGTGTGTTCAAATAGTGGAATTTTACACGTGTGAGTGTGATCACTTGCAGAGTTGACATTATTCTGCTGCTTTTTTTGTGGTTGGTTTGCATTTTCTTCATGTTCTTGCTGGGGTTGTAGCTATGATTCTTCTTCTGAAGACTGGGTCTAGTAAGCATCGCCATTACACTTCGATTGTGGTCTGGTATTGACATTTTGTGGATTACGTGTGGCTTTGAGTCTACCTGTTGGTCTATTTCGTTTAGGCTGGGGTTTAGGCTCTCATGCTCTCCTGTAAGTTATCTTTTAAACTGCTAACTTGTGGCGTTGGTTAATCGCTCAACGACTGGGGAATGTCTGTTTATGCTTTCTGTTGCGCGTGGTAATGTAGTTGATCTACCAACAAATTTTTCTTTAAGTTATTTTTGATGTGGGGGGTTTATGATCAGGATGTTTTTGGTGGTGCAGGTTCTTTCTGGGATCGTTTTGTCTCTGCTTTACGTGGCCGATGTTGGGGTTAGGTTTGGTTGCACCTTGGATTTTATTAATGAGGGTTTGCTTCTTTGGTTTGTGCGGTATATGCATATTTGGGGGGTGAGGTTTATTTTCGTCTTGTTTCTGGTTCATATGGGGCGTTCTTTTTATTACTCGTCTTATAGGAAGCTTGGGGTTTGGAAAGTTGGTTTTATCCTGTACATATTGATGATGGTGGAAGCTTTCTTAGGTTACATTCTGCCCTGACATCAAATGTCTTATTGGGCTGCTACAGTGCTTACTTCGATTCTGGATAGGGTGCCGGTGATAGGGGGTAGTTTGTACAAGTTTATAGTGGGTGGATTTGGGGTGACTAAAGTTACTCTGGTGCGTGTTTTCTCAGCGCATATATGTCTATCTTTCCTAATTATTGGTCTTAGGGTGATTCATCTTTTCTACTTACACAAGGGGGGCTCTAATAATCCTTTGTTTGCTCCATGGGGTTATGGGGATGTGGTTCTTTTCCACTCTTACTTTACTTTTAAGGATGGGTTGGTTCTCTTCTTCCTGCTTAGAATTATGAGTTACTTGCTGTTAGTTGCTCCAGATGCTGTGTTGGACATAGAGAGGTACATTCAAGCGGACCCGATGGTTACGCCGGTAAGTATAAAGCCTGAGTGGTATTTCCTGGCCTTTTATGCAATGTTGCGGTCTATCGAGTCTAAGGTGGGAGGGTTGGTGTTGGTTTTGGTGTTTCTCTTTGTTTTGTGGTTACCCACTTTTAAATCCTCTTGTGCCTACAGAGTGGGTCGTCAGTATGTGTTTTGGAGGTGCGCCTCCTTGTTTTTTCTTTTAACGTATTTGGGGGCGTGTCACCCAGAGGCTCCGTTTGTTACGGTTAGGAAGATCTGCTCGTTATTAATTGTGTCTCTGTTAATGGTTTTTAAGGGATTTTGGGTTGTCCCTTATTCTAAAGGTATACCGCCGTGGGGTCGTGGGCGGCGTAGGTTTAAGTAGAAGCTGTTCGTGATGCTCCGTTTGTTATTCCTTGTGGGGGTTGTTATAATCTTATTTAGGTTTTTTCTTTCTGTTACCCGGTTGTTAAATTGTTTGATTGTGGTGGAGAATTTTAAAGTACTGCTTTTATTTTCGACGATTCTTTCTCAGTGGGGGGAGTCTTTTATCTTCTTTATTTCCTTGATGGTGATTTTTACGATTGAGGTGGTGTTGGGGTTGGTGGTGCTTACTCGTTTATGAGGTTCAAGTTCTTTGATTGGTGCAGTTGGTTGGTAGGGTTGCTGTTTGGTTTGTTGTTGTGTGGGTTAGTTTTTGTGTGTGTGTGACCTCATGGTGTACACTTGGTGGGGTGCGGCGTGTGAAGTAGGATCTTTAGTCTGGATTTGGTGTCTTACTATCTTGTGGTTTTATCGGGTGTTTTGTGGCTATCTCTGTGGTTTTGAGTAGGGGAGATTGGTGTTATGGGGGTGTTGATGATTAGGCTGAGGGTGTTTTCTTCGGTTCTTTGTTATTGTTGTGTTCATGCTTTGTGGTTTTGGGTGTTTTATGAGATGTCGATAGTGCCTCTGTTGGTTCTGTTGGTTGTCGATTCCCCATATTCGGAGCGTTACATAGCTTCTTGATATTTGTTGGGTTATGTGGTTTTAACCAGCTTGCCAATGCTCCTGTGTTTGTTTTATCTGGCTCAAGCAATGGGGGGCTTTAATATGAGTTCGTGGGGGGAAGTTGGGCAGAGAGGTGAAGTGGGGTTCTTTTGTCTTCTTGTGCTTGCGTTGATGTTTGTCACTAAGATCCCACTCCCCCCGTTTCATGTTTGGTTGCCCATAGTTCACGCGGAGGCTAGTAGTCCGGTTTCTGTTTGTCTGAGGGGTTACATAATGAAGCTGGGGGTCTTAGGGGTGTTGCGCTTTTGTTTTAGAGTGGCTCCTAACTGGGTATTTTCCCCGGTGTACGTCATTGTTTGTCTTTTGCTTTCGGTCCTTTTTTTCTTTAGGGCATCTCGGGAGTTAGATGGCAAGCGTTGGCTGGCCTTCTTAAGACTTTCACATATATTGGTAGCTCCTGTGTGCTTGAGAGTTGGGGATTGATCCCTTGGCGGGGTTGCCTTTTTGTATTGCTTGGGGCACGGTCTTTCGGCTGGAGTGACTTTCCTCTTTCTGTGATTGTCTTACAACACTTGTTCTACTCGTAAATTAGTTCTCTTGAAGGCGGGGATGAGTAGGAGGTTATTTGTGCGTTTACTGGGTTGTTCTTGCTTGTGTACAGCGTGCTCCCTCCCACCTACTACTCAATTCTTTTGTGAGGTGTCCTTGGTGGTTGGAGCAGGGCAGTTTGGGTTGTTCCTGTTGTTGGTTTTGTATCTTTTTGTGTTTATGGGGGGGCTGGTTCCGTTGTTTGTAATGGGTTGTTTGTTGTCTCGACATTGTGATGTGCGGTATGGAGGGGGTGCTTCACTTGCTAGGGGGTTTTCGTTGGGGTTACTTTTGGTTTGGAGCTTTCTTTTTTTCCTGGTTTGTTAGTTCGGTATAGCTTGGTGTTATTGAGCATTCTATGTTTTGGTCGTAGGGGTAAATTAGATGTTAGCTATAGGGGGTTGTGTCTCTTCCCTAGCTTAAATTAAAGCGTTAGTTTGAAGAGCTGGAGATACTTTGGGTGGGGGGAAGGAAGGGTAAGTTAAGTTTAAACTCTGTGGCTCATGCTCACAAAATACATTTTGTCGCTTCCTATGTTCATTTCCCGCTTGTTGAGGGTTTATGCTTATGTGTGTTCTTGGATAAACGGGGGTTGAGGGGATTGATTTTATCGATTACCTCTTTTTTTCCTGTTGGTGGCTTTTGTGGGGCTTCGTTTGCCCTATTTATACGGGATGGGGAGATTTGGTGTATTTATCCTGATAGCGATTCTTCCTGTGTTCTTGAGTTTGTTCTGGAGTCGTGCAGTGGATGGTAAGCGGAGGGAGTTCTTTTGTGGGTTTGTGCCGGAGGGAACCCCTGTCTGGATAGCACCTTTTGTCTGTTTGGCTGAAACTTTAAGTTATTTGGTGCGTCCCGTGGTCCTGATGATTCGTCCCTTTGTTAATTTGACGATAGGGGCTATGGGGGGGTATGCTTTAGGTTTAATGTGCTTTTTATCTTGATGGGTTGTTTTCTTTTTGTTTTTGTTATTCTTTTATGAGATCTTTGTGGCGTTGGTGCATTGATACATAGTTTGCAGGATTCTGTCCTTCTCTGAGGGGCATTAGGCCTGAGTTAGGGTTTGGTTATGCGGGGGTCGTTATTAAGTACTTTTAGCTTATTCTGTGTTTTACTCTTTTCGGGGAGGTTGTTCTTCAGGGGTAATTTGATGATGTTCTGGCTGTTTTTGGAGCTTGGCTCTTTGAGTTTGGTTCCTTGTTTCTTTTACCGGCATTCAAAGATGACGATGGGTGGCTTGTTTACTTACATAATCGTGTCGGGGGTGGCTTCGGCGTTGATTATTTCTGGTTTGCTTTTTGAGGGTTCGATGTTGTTTAGTTACATGGGCATGATGGTTAAGTTTGCCTTGTTCCCTTTCTGTGGCTGGGCTTATCTTGTTTTGGCTTCGTCAAAATGAGTGGTAATCTGGGCGTTATCAATCGTACTTAAGAGTAGCTTCCTGCTTTTCTGCTTTTTTTTGAGTGGGGGGATGAGTGTAACTCTGGTGCAGGTTTGTTGCTTTCTTACGTTCAGTGTGGTGGTGTTTCTTTACTGGATTCTCACTCCGGATTGGATTTATTTTTGATGTCATGTGATGCTCTCTTCGACTGCTGCTCTTGTGGCAATGTCTGTTGAGGTTTCGATTGATTTGCTGATGGGGTTGTTTCTGGTGTATGCAGTTTGAGGAAGGGGTGTGATTTACTTGTTGAGACGATTTCAAGGGTTGAAGTTCAAGTTTAGTGCTGGTGGAATTTGCTTTCTTTTGATTCTTTTGTTGGTATCTTATCCGGGATCTGTTTCCTTGTTTTATAAGTTGCTGATGGGGATGTCGATGTATTCTTGTAGGTGGTGGGTTTTTTTGTCTTGAGTGGGGTGCTGCATCTCTGAGCAGTTTTTTTTGGTTCAACTCATGATCCTCGGTGGAAAGTCCGGGTTTGAATGGGAGGATGAGGACTCAGTCTAGAGGCGAAGTAGTTTATGTAAAATATCTACTTTACGCGTAGGGGAAGGATATGTTCTTATCGCCATTGGGTTGGACGACATAGTTTAAGTCTAAAGATACCCTCTCTGCGAGTGGGTGATGAAGTGTTTCTGTCGTTGGCTGTTCTTAGTTTATTTTGAATAGTAGCTTGTCGTGCTATTGGTGGGGAGACTCAGAACGGGATGTTTTCGGTTTGGCTGGGGTTTTATGTTTTTGTGAGCAGGCTGTTGGCATTTCTTGTCATTATGGTCTTTGTGGCGTTCTTTATACTGGGTGAGCGAAAGATCCTGGGTTACATGCAGGTGCGTAAGGGCCCAAAAAAGGTGGGTTTGGCGGGCCTTCTACAAAGGTTTGCTGACCTGCTTAAGTTGGTGATTAAGTTTAAGGTTGCTTCGCTTCAGACTCGGAGGAGATGGGCTTGGATGGGTGTATATTTATTGGTGTTTCTGTCTTGTGCTTATTGCTTGATCTTCTTCATAATTTATTCTGGGAACTGTGCATCTAAAGTGCTTCTTTGGTTGCTGGTTGTCACCAGTTTGGCTGGTTATAGGTTATTGAGGGTGGGTTGAGGCTCCCGCAATAAGTTTGCCTTGATTAGGTGTGTTCGGTCGGCTTTTGGGTCTGTTACATTTGAGGCGTGCTTTATGTGCATAGTAATAATTGTCGGGTTAGTTTGTGGTGGGTATTTTGGGTTTTCTCTGGTGGATAATTCCTGATTGCTTTTGAGTGTTGTTCCTCTTTGCTATGGTTTGTGGATGGTGGGGATGTTGTGTGAATGTAATCGGACTCCTTTGGATTACGCTGAAGCTGAGAGGGAGCTTGTTAGGGGGCTTAATACAGAGTATTGTAATGTGCCGTTTACTTGTTTATTTGCCTGCGAGTATTTGATAATGTTCATTTTCTCTTGAGTGGGGGCTCTTTTGTTTTTTGGGGGTGAGTGGGTGTTATGAATTACGTTTGCTCATGTGGTGTTCTTTATTTGGTCTCGTGCTACTCTTCCACGTGTGCGTTATGACTTGTTTGTGGGGTTCATGTGGAAGTATTCGGTTGTGATTCTGGTCTTTTCTTTTCTGTTCGTTTTACCTGTTTAGGGGGGATGTCGTGCGTGTAGAGGTGTGGGTAGATTAAGGGGATAGATCGCTAAGCTGTTAACTTGGAGGAGGTGCTTTGACGCCCCCAGACGCAGCCAGGTAGTCTAATTTGGGAGGATACTAGCTTTGGGGGCTTGGGGTCTTGTGAGAGCCGGTTGACTGATAGGGCTGCTAAGCAGGCCACTGTGATATAGTGGTTGTGGGGGTTAGTCCCTTCGTCGGTACGTTGCGGGTAGCTTAAAGTTGGAAAAGCTTCGGATTCTTACTCCGGTGATGTCTGGGACCCTGCGATCGGATGCATTATGTGGTTTCTTGCTTTTTGTTGTTCTTGTTGGTTTTCTTGCTGGTGGTGGCTTTTCATTTGTGGTCTTGGGACTCTGGGTGGAGGTCGATGAGTGGTCTCCGCTCGTGAGTGGGCAGGTTTGAGTGTGGTTTTCTTTCTCAACGAATCGCGGAGAGGTACTTTAGTCAGACTTATTTTATTCTGTTGGTTTTCTTTGTGGTGTTTGATTTGGAGGTGTCTCTGCTGTTAAATATGCCGTTGCAGGGCTTGTTATTTAAGAATTTCCCTTATTACCTGTTGTTCTTGTTCTTGCTTTCTCTGGGGTTTGGGGCGGAGATAAATAAGGGGTATGTTGATTGAGGCTATTAGAAGGGAGTTTGGTTACTGTCGCTGCTAACGATGGGGGGAACAGGTTTCTGTTCGGCTCTCTAGGTGTAGTAACAATCTAGGTTAATTGAGACTGTCTGTCTTCAAAACGGGAGGTGGCTTGTCGCCGTTTGTTGAGGGGTGTTGATTTGGTTGTTTACTTTAGACCATAAGCGTATAGGGTTGATTTATATGGTTTTGGGCTTGTGAGGTGGCTTTTTAGGACTTTCTCTGAGGTTCTTGATCCGGATAAAATACTTAGACCCCCATTTTAAAGTAGTTTCTCCGGAAGTCTATAACTATGTAATAACGAGTCATGGGATAGCTATGATTTTCTTCTTCCTGACGCCTGTGTTGATTGGAGGGTTTGGGAATTTTTTACTGCCTCTCCTTTTGAATCTTCCTGATTTGAATCTCCCACGTCTTAAAGCTTTGAGGGCGTGGCTGATGGTTCCATCCGCCGTGTGTTTTGGTCTGAGGATGTATGGTGGTGCAGGAGTGGGTTGAACTTTTTATCCCCCTCTGTCGTCAGGTGATTATAGAGGGTGGGGGGTGAATTTCTTGATGCTTTCTTTGCATTTGGCTGGTTTGTCGAGTTTGCTGGGTTCGTTGAACTTTATCTCTACGATTGGCGGGGTGATGGGGAAACAGTTGAGTGAACGCTATTCGATTATAGTCTGGGCTTATCTGTTTACTTCGATCCTTTTGTTGCTCTCCTTGCCGGTTTTGGCGGCGGGTATAACGATGCTTCTTTTTGATCGTAATTTCGGAGCGGCCTTTTTTGATCCCCTTGGTGGTGGGGATCCTGTGTTGTTTCAGCACATGTTTTGGTTCTTTGGACATCCTGAGGTTTACGTGTTGATTCTCCCAGGGTTTGGGATTATTAGGCATATATGCATGACTCTGACTAAAAATGATTCCTTGTTTGGCTATGGCGGTTTAGTGTTGGCTATGCTTGCGATAGTGTACTTGGGTAGTGTTGTTTGGGCGCATCACATGTTTATGGTGGGTCTGGATTTGAAGACGGCAGTCTTCTTTAGCTCGGTAACTATGGTAATTGGGGTGCCGACGGGTATAAAGGTGTTTTCCTGGCTGTACATGTTGGCGGGTAGGCGAGGCCGCTTCTGAGACCCGGTGATGTGGTGGATACTTGGGTTTATTGTCCTTTTTACTATTGGGGGGGTCACTGGAATAATCTTATCGGCCTCCATAATGGACACTCTGTTGCATGACACTTGGTTTGTGATAGCTCACTTTCATTATGTTCTTTCATTGGGATCATACAGGACTGTGGTAATTTCGATGATCTGATGGTGGCCTGTGATTGTTGGTTATAGCTTGAATAAGTATCTTCTGATGGCTCATTGAGGGGTATCGATGACGGGGTTTAATCTTTGTTTCTTCCCCATGCATTTTTTGGGGTTGCATGGTTTGCCTCGTCGGGTGTGTAGTTATGAGCCTTGCTTTCAGTGGCTGAAAACTGTAGCTAGGGTTGGGGGGTTAGTCTCAGTATTTAGGGGCTTCATGTTAATGTTTATTCTGTGGGAGTCAGTGTGGTCTGATAATCGGGTGATTGGCCTGTGGGGCAGTAAATCTGTAGTCTTGAATGTTGTTACTCTGCCGGTCCCTCACCATTGTGTTTATGTGAGCGATCCTTTTGGATGATCTTTGAAGGAGTAATGGAGGGGGGTGTAGTTTAAACGAGAATGCAGTTTTTGTAAAACTGGGGTGCTGCATAGCTCCCCCCACAGTTGAGAGGCTGGTTTCATTATTTTTGGGGATTTAGTCTTGTACCTTTTGCATCATGATTTCCTGAGTGGGATTCTAGATGGGAGTTCCCGAAGAGTGGCGATCTTTCTGTGGTTTGATAGGATCTAAGTGTTTGGCGGGTTGCTGAGTATGAGAGTTGTTGAAAGAGGTGAGATGTTTTTCGTGCTGCTGGATAGCTGGTTCTCGTCTGTGTTTCCGTTGGTACCCCGTTTGCTCGGATGTGAGCGGGGTGTAAAGAGACTTTATGGCTTCTTGTGGGGTTAGGTTAGAGGTACCTTTGTTTAGTGGGTGTGTTATAACTTAGTGGGGGCTTGTGGTTGTCTTTTAAGTTAGGGACGAGAGTTTGACGAGTTGAGGTGTTGTGGGTGAATAAGTAGTTTGAGTGATCTCTTCCTTTCTCGGAATTCTCCGGTCTGTTTATTAAAAACATTTCCATTAGGTAATCTTTAATGGTAGTGCCTGCCCGATGTGTTTCATGAATGGCCGCAGTATCCTGACTGTGCTAAGGTAGCATAATTAGTTGCCTCGTAATTGGGGGATTGTTTGAAAGGTTTGACCAGGGGGTAAGTCTAGGTGGGGGTCTTGGTTGAAATTGGTTTGTTGGTGCAGAACCCAACGCTTTTTAGTTAGACGGAAAGACCCCGGGAGCTTTGATTAATTCTTTATCTGGGGCGGAGGCATACTTTTCGTGTGTTTTGTGATCCCGTGTGGACAGGAGGGTCAAGTTACCCCGGGGATAACTAGGTAAGAGGCAAGGAGAGGCCGTATCGATTTGTCTGTTTGCCATCTCGATGTTGACTTGAGGGTAGCAGGAGGGTGTAGAGGCTTTCTTGTGTTGGTCTGTTCGACCTTGGTGCCTTTCATGAGTTGAGTTAAGACCGGCGTGAGCCAGGTCGGTTCTTATCTACTGTTGTTGCAGGCTAGTACGAAAGGATTGTCTGTAGTTTAAGTTGGGTGTGACGCTTAGAGGGGCGGTTCGTTTTGCAAAGACGTTTGAGGAGTTATCCCATGCCCTTGCCTATTTAGTTTTGGTTGAGAGAGACTCTCGGGAGGTACCACATAATGACTTTGTGTTGGGGGGCAGGGGTGCTATTTCTGTTGTCCTAGGGATTAGTGGGGAGTATTTGTGTGTGGGCTGAGGCCTGATCGAGACTCTTTGAGAGATAGTGGTTAATTCACAGTGCCAGCAGCCGCGGTTATTCTGTTAACTTTGTCTCTTTGTCGGTTTAAATGGTTTGTGGATGAGAGGGATAAGGGGTAGAATCTTTATTTTACGGTTATTCTTCCGCAGTTTGATTAAGGGGCTATTCAGGAGATGGGGATTAGAGACCCCCGTATCGAGTAGGTTACTTTGTGCTCCCATAGTCTAAACTAAAAAAACTTGGCAGCTGATGAGATTCTTCCGGGGGAGTGTGTGCTGTAAGAGATAGTCCGCTTAGTTATTTGCCGTCCCCAGTTAAGTTAGTGTATATCCGGCTCAACATTCGTGGTTTATGCTAGGAGTGGATTTAGGATTAGTTAAGTCAGGTCTATGTGCTGCTTATGGGATGGGGGTCATGCACTACTTTTTATAAAATGTCTCTCTACGTTGGTCGGGGATAAATTAAGGACTCGGAAGTAGGTTTGATTGTGAGGTTGGATCGAAGTTGATTTAGTCGGGGTACACACCGCCCGTCACCCATGGTGTTTAGCTTTGGTAAGTCGTAACATGGTAATACTGGGGGAACCGGGTATTAGTTCAGTGGGGCGTGTGTTTCCTCTGCTGTTAATGGCTTCTGTGTTGATTGGTAACGTTATTTATGATAACTTGATGTTTTACATGCTTTGTTTGTGTGCTTTCATAGCCCCCTGGGTCTTTTTGGTTTTAGGTTGGCAGATCTTTAGTAGTTGTAAATTGAGGGAGGCCAGTAAAGAGAGGAATTGGATTGAGTGGGCGTGGACGTTGATTCCTACCGGCATGGTAACTTACCTTTGTTTGCTTAAAGTTGTGTGCATGAGGGAGGATTTGCCTGTTCCGATTGAGGCTGTGATAAAGGTGATAGGGCGGCAGTGGCTTTGAAGTTATGAGATAACTGGGTTTGAGGGTGGTTACGATTCGATCATAACGGACTTTATAGATTCGGTTGATAAGCCGTTGCGGATAAGTTTGTATGATTTTTACCATTTGGTCGTGACTTCGTCGGATGTGATTCATTGTTTTACTCTTCCGGAGTTAAAAGTGAAGGTGGATGCTATTCCTGGTCGTGTGAATCAGAGGATATTTTATGCTGACCGTCTGGGGTATTACATTGGTTATTGTAGGGAGCTGTGTGGTGCAGGACATGCATACATGCCTATAGTCTTGGAGTCGGTGGTGCCGGATTATAAGCCTCTAGGGTGAGTTCCGTTAGAGGTTCGGGAGAAGCTGCTTAGGGGGTCAACTCCTGGTTTGGGTAGTGCTCTTCGTTAGGAGGTTAATTTTAAGGCTTTATTTTTGTAGTTTGTTGTCTTTTTCTTTTGTAACTCATCCTGTGAGTTATTGTTTTTTGTTGCTGTTCAGAGCCTTTAATGTGGTTGGGTACACTTTCGTGATTATGGGGTTTAGCTGGTACATGGTCTTGTTTTGTTTGGTTTACGTGGGGGGTGTTTATGTTCTCTTTATATTTGTTTCGATGCATAGTCCTAATCCGTCTTCTTTGTTTGGTGAGGGGGTGAGGTTTGTGGTGTTCGCTTTCGTTGTTTTAAGAGTTCTGTTTATGGGGTTGGGTTATAAGTATAAGTGGGTTGTGCCTGAGTGTAGGCACTATCTTTGTTCATATTTTGAGGGGCCTTCTTATTTGCTTTTATGCGCGGTGCTGATGTTGGGGTTTGTTGTGATTAGTGTGGTTAGGAGTGACAAGGATGCTTTCTTTCGGTAGACCGGCTTAGTATAAGATTGGAGTACATGGGATTGTAAATCCTAAGGTGTGGATTCAGCCGGGATAGATTAGGGGTGCCAGAGGTATATGGGGTTGGTTTAGGACCAGTTGACGGTCGTTAAGACCCTCTTGCGGGTAGATTGAGGTGATTTGAAGTCATTTTGTTCTCCTAGGTAGGGGATGCCTGCTGGGAATTGGGCACGGGTGCCAGAGGTTAATGGGCTGGTTTTAAGCGCCATATATGGGGTTGTTGTTCCCCCCGTGTGAAAGGTTTGATAACCATCGGTTGTGGGGCTGTGTTTCGGCCACAGTGTTGGGTTGTGTCGACTCTATCAAAGATGCTGGCTTGTATGGGTTTGTTCTGCCTTTGGGGGATCTTTTTGTTTGCTGTTTGGGGGGTCTCTGGGTGGAGTTGGTCTCTGTCGTTCTTGGGGTTTCTGTTGCGAGATGTGAGTCTTGACTTGTTGTTGGAGGACGTTAGCTTGGTTTGTCTGTCCATGCTGTTTTTTTGTGGCAGAGTGGCTTTGTTTTATTGTTTCCATTACATGGGGGGGTCAGGGGATTCTTGTTCGTTGTTTTGCTTGATGGTTTGGTTTCTACTAGTGATGTGTGGTTTGGTGGTCAGAGGGAGAGTAATTATTTCGTTGGTGCTGTGGGAGTACTTGGGGTTAGTGAGGTTCCTCTTGATTCTCTTTTACTCGAAAAGGAGAAGGTTGCGTGCTGCTTTAATTACTCTGTTTGCTTCTCGGTTTGGTGATGCGGCTTTGTTCTTGTTGGTTATGTGGGTGTCTAGGTGGTTTGGCCACTTTTCTTACTTGGTGGGAGGGTTGGTGTTGTTAGTGGTACTGACTAAGAGGGCGTGTTATCCATTTATATCTTGGTTGCTGGAGGCAATGCGGGCCCCGACCCCCGTGAGTTCGTTGGTGCATTCTTCTACACTGGTGGCGGCGGGTGTTTGATTTTTCTTCCGTTACTCTTTTTTGTTTGGTGATGGGACTCTTTGTTTAATGTTTGTTTTATCCGTTAGGACTATCGTGATAAGGGGGGTTTGTGCTTTGTTTTTTAATGACTTGAAGAAGTTAGTTGCTTTGTCTACATGCAAAAAAATTTCTTGGTGCGTAGTGTTCTTCATTTGCGGTGATTTGGATTTGGCTTTATTGCAATTGTTAACGCATGGTGTCTGTAAGTGTTATCCTTTTATGTCTGTGGGGGATTTGATGAGGCTTTCGGGGGGAAGCCAAAGTAGAGTGGCGGTATATTTCTCCCGGTATGGAGGTGTTTTGGGGGTGTATCTTCAGACGATATTAATCTTGTCGCTTTGTGGGCTTCCCTTTTTGGGGGTATTTTTTAGCAAGCATGGTTTGTTTGGGGAAATAGGTTATATTTTTGGTTGGGGGTATCTTTGTTTGGTGTTTTTGAGATTTGTTTTGTCCTATGCATATTCAATCCGGCTGGTTTTGGTGCTGCTGAGAAGTGTGGGGGGTTTGAGGAGAGGTTATTCGAGGGGGTATGTTTTGATTTCTGTGTTGAGAGTTTTGGGCACGGTGGTGAATGCTGTGGGAAGTTGGGGTGTGTTGGCGGAGACGTCTGGGCTGGGGTGTTTTTTGTCAGGGTCAATGTTGCTCCTTCAGTTAGGAGGGGGGTATTTAGGATGGCTCATGTTTGTCTCCATGGGGGCTGGTAGCCCCTTAGGTGCGTCTTGTTTGGCTTTCTCGGATTCTGTTGTGAAGGGGGTTATTGGGGTTTATTTATCGTGTAGAGATTGCTCTGTTATTTCTTTTTATCGTTGGGAGTTGTACCTGTTGTCTTTGCGTCCTCGAGTTGTCCTTCAGAGGTCTTTCTTTTCTTTTAAAGCTTTGGTGTTCGCAGTGATGGTTATTTCCTTTTTGGTCGTGTTGTTTGGGCTGTAACTGTTGGTTTGGTGTGATAGCATGCTAATTTTTCGTGTTAGCGGTGGTCTGTTAGGGGTTAACCAGCATTTTAGGGTTTGAATCGGAGGGGAGGTGAGGAAAGGAGTGGTGTTTTGAGAATTTTCAACTAATTTTTTGAAGTGTGTAAAAATGCAGTGACCCTAACTTACCCCCATTTTTGAGGGTAGAGGTGACCTGAATAAACCTAGGAGGGTGGGGGTATGTAATACTCCCCCCTTTTAGAAATTTTCTCTCCTTGTTCAATTCGGGTGTTCAGGAGTGGTGTTTTGAGAATTTTCAACTAATTTTTTGAAGTGTGTAAAAATGCAGTGACCCTAACTTACCCCCATTTTTGAGGGTAGAGGTGACCTGAATAAACCTAGGAGGGTGGGGGTATGTAATACTCCCCCCTTTTAGAAATTTTCTCTCCTTGTTCAATTCGGGTGTTCAGGAGTGGTGTTTTGAGAATTTTCAACTAATTTTTTGAAGTGTGTAAAAATGCAGTGACCCTAACTTACCCCCATTTTTGAGGGTAGAGGTGACCTGAATAAACCTAGGAGGGTGGGGGTATGTAATACTCCCCCCTTTTAGAAATTTTCTCTCCTTGTTCAATTCGGGTGTTCAGGAGTGGTGTTTTGAGAATTTTCAACTAATTTTTTGAAGTGTCGCGTAATGAGGTGTCCCCGTTAGCCGAGATAACGTGAGGTTCTTGAGCTAATTTAGCTTGGTGTGTTGGTTGTTTGGTGTTTCTTCTTGGGCTTGGGTCTTTGAGACTCTCATGCTGGGATGTTTTCCCGTGTGTCCTGTATGGGATATTGGCCTGGTAGTGGCTGTAATGTAAGTTTGGGGGTAAAGTAATGTTGAGAGGAAGGGTATCTCTAAGATAGTGGGTAATGGGAACCATAGTGTTAGGGGAAGAAGTAGTTGGAGTGGTTAAGTAATATTGTGAAGTGGGTAATACCATGGATCACACCCAGGGGGGTATATATATTATATAGATAAGGGGTAAAGTAATGTTGAGAGGAAAGGTATCTCTAAGATAGTGGGTAATGGGAACCATAGTGTTAGAGGAAGAAGTAGTTGGAGTGGTTAAGTAATATTGTGAAGTGGGTAATACCATGGATCACACCCAGGGGGTATATATATTATATAGATAAGGGGTAAAGTAATGTTGAGAGGAAGGGTATCTCTAAGATAGTGGGTAATGGGAACCATAGTGTTAGGGGAAGAAGTAGTTGGAGTGGTTAAGTAATATTGTGAAGTGGGTAATACCATGGATCACACCCAGGGGGGTATATATATTATATAGATAAGGGGTAAAGTAATGTTGAGAGGAAGGGTATCTTTAAGATAGTGGGTAATGGGAACCATAGTGTTAGGGGAAGAAGTAGTTGGAGTGGTTAAGTAATATTGTGAAGTGGGTAATACCATGGATCACACCCAGGGGGTATATATATTATATAGATAAGGGGTAAAGTAATGTTGAGAGGAAGGGTATCTCTAAGATAGTGGGTAATGGGAACCATAGTGTTAGGGGAAGAAGTAGTTGGAGTGGTTAAGTAATATTGTGAAGTGGGTAATACCATGGATCACACCCAGGGGGGTATATATTATATAGATAAGGGGTAAAGTAATGTTGAGAGGAAGGGTATCTCTAAGATAGTGGGTAATGGGAACCATAGTGTTAGGGGAAGAAGTAGTTGGAGTGGTTAAGTAATATTGTGAAGTGGGTAATACCATGGATCACACCCAGGGGGGTAGTAATAGTATAATCCTAAAATATGTTGTCTTTCCAAGTCAGCGATCCCTCGGGGTTACTATATTTTGGAGGGTGGCTTTGTTTGAATGGTCGCTTTAGGGGCGGGTTGTTAGACTTGTGGGTCTTCAAAGCGAG